ATTAATGGATCATCCAATTGAAAATGATAACCGAATGCATAGGTCGTTAGAAGGAGTTCTAGAATGCATATACATATAGTATACCACCTTATTATCTTATTTCCTCTATGAGGTAGAAAGAAAATTAAGGAACCCGCGAATATAGGGAAAACTACAATTATGGTTAACCAAGGAAAATAATTCGTGGTAAAGACAAGATACACTTGGACAAAAAAACCAAATGAATTTGCGTGGAGTTTTTTAGAACATATTAATAAGCTAGACCCATGCTGCGGGTTGTTTCATGCCATAAATAAACCCGAACACTCAAGAAATCCGTTGGACAGGCAGATTCACATCTCTTACAACCGACACAGTCTTCTGTTCTTGGAGCAGAAGCAATTTGTTTAGCTTTACATCCATCCCAAGGTATCATTTCTAATACATCTGTGGGGCAAGCTCGGACACATTGAGTACACCCTATACATGTATCATAAATCTTTACTGAGTGTGACATTGGATCTATTATTAATTTTTAAACATCATAAATTTTCGATCTAGTAAACTTATAAAATGAATCATATATTTAGACACCAGATGAATCAATGATTAAGCAGAATTTTTCTAATGAATCTATTTCTGGATCGGCTCATGAGGGGAGAGAGGGCCAAGATACTTTGATTTGTTACGTTTTCGCAAACATAAACATGATCATATATTACGTATGATACATTCTAATTGGAATTGATGAAGATTCTTATTTTAAATATCTATTTGAGGAATATAATTCATTTTTATGATTAATCTTACTTATTCAAAAAATTTGATTGGTTGATACGAATAGAGTTTCTATTAAGATAAATTGACGAAACAATTGCTAATCCAATAGCTGCTTCAGCGGCTGCAATAGCTATAACAAAAATTGAGAAAATGTCTCCTATTAATTGGCGATTATCAAAAAAATCTGAAAAGGTTACTAAATTTAGATTAACTGCATTCAGTATAAGTTCAAGACACATAAGGGCTCGAACCATATTTCGACTCGTAATCAATCCATAGATACCAATAGAAAATAAATAAGCACTCAAAATAAGTACATGTTCGAGCATCATTGACCAACTCCTTATCAATATCGATGCATTTCAAGATGAACAACAATTAAACCGATTTAATTGACTAGAATCTAGAATATAATACGTACGGGGCTAACAAATGTGTAACAAAGACAAATAAATCTATTTTGTTGGTAGAGTAATATATCGAAATAAAAACATTTCAATTTTATATATGATATATGAACAATCTTCAAATAGAATTGAAACACGGAACAAAGTTTTATTTGGATTGATAATTTATTACTGACGAGCCACAGCAATTGCACCTATCAAAGCAACTAAAAGAATTATGGAAATAAGTTCAAATGGAAGAAAAAAATCTGTTGCTAAATGAATCCCAATTTGTTGACTATTACTTATAAAATCTTGCTCTATAATATGATTTGATCTTGTAGTCCAAATAATACCATACCATGAAGTATCTGGAATAATAGTAATTAGTGAAACAAAAATACTTGTACAAACCATCGAAGTAACCCCATCCCCAACAGTCCAAAGAGTCAAATCTTTGTAAGATCCTGAACCATTCATAAACATCACAGCAAATATGATTAAAACATTTATAGCTCCTACGTAAATAAGGAGCTGTGCGGCAGCTACAAAATGGGAATTTGATGAAATATAGAATAAAGATATACAAACAAGAACTAATCCCAATGAAAATGCAGAATAAATGGGATTGGTAAGTAATACCACTCCCAGACCTCCTAATATAAGACCCAATCCCAGAAAAACTAAAAGAAAATCATGTATTGGTCCAGATAAATCCATTGTATATGTAAAATAATAAATAAATAGAAAATCTTTCATGACCTTAATTGACCTGACCAGGAAAATTACCCTATTTTTTGATAATACGTTTTTATGAATTTCATTCTAAATGTTAATAAATTAGAATGGGTGTGAATTAATGTGGATCCAATAATTGGATTAATCTTATTCTTTAATAAAAAATGCTAAATGGGAGTTTTAACAAGCTATATCTGTCAAAATAATTACGAACATATAACTCTATTTTTAATCCAAATGAAGCCCGGTTTCTCGCCAATCAATTAATAGTCGGTATTTGTATAATTAATTATTGGCCAAGGAAAAGAAAACTCATTTTTTGATAAAAAAAAATGGAACCTTAGTAATTTTGAATTGTTCTTGAAGCAGGAGGTTTATGCATTTTTTATTTGAGGCGAATTCGAAATTGTTCGGATTGTATAATCGTCAATTACTGGCATTGGTAAACGACCCAAAGCTATTTGATTATAATTCAATTCGTGACGATCATAAGTTGAAAGCTCATATTCTTCGGTCATTGATAAACAATTTGTTGGGCAATACTCAACACAATTACCACAAAAGATACAGATTCCGAAATCGATACTGTAATTAAGCAATTGTTTCTTTCGAATATCCGTTTCCAATTTCCAATCCACAACAGGTAAATTTATAGGACATACACGAACACATACTTCACAAGCAATGCATTTATCAAATTCAAAGTGAATTCGACCGCGGAAACGCTCTGATGTGATCAATTTTTCATAAGGATATTGAATAGTTACAGGTAAACGATTTGTGTGGGATAAAGTAATCATGAAACTTTGACCAATGTACCTTGCAGCTCGTACTGTTTGTTGACCATAATTCATGAACCCGGTTACCATAGGGAACATATCGTGAATATCTATGAGTAATTTTTTTCTTTCTCTTGTTTGATACAAGTCGTGCATAAAAAATAGTTTATTTACAGGTTTATTTACAGGGAAAGGAGTTGGGAAGAAGTTGTTAATAATAGATTACCTAGAGAAATAGGTAAAAGGAATTTCCATCCAAGATTTAATAATTGGTCCATCCTTAGCCTAGGTAAAGTCCATCTTGTTGTTATAGGAATGAACAAAAACAAATATGTTTTCACTAATGTAATAAAAAGACCGAGTATTGTTCCAAAAACCCCACTCGCTTTATTTATTTCAAAAAGTTGAGGAATAAATATGTAAGGAAGAGATAGATTCCACCCACCCAAATAAAGAACTGTTACAAAGAATGAAGAAACTAGGAGATTTAAATAGGAAGCAACATAAAATAAACCAAACTTTATACCTGAATATTCGGTTTGATAACCTGCTACTAACTCTTCTTCTGCTTCTGGTAAATCAAAAGGTAATCTCTCACATTCTGCTAGGGAGGAAATTAGAAAAATGATAAACCCTATAGGTTGACGCCACAAATTCCACCCCCAAAAACCATATTTTGACTGTGCCTCAATTATATCAACTGTACTTGAACTGTTAGATAATCATAGTCGGTGATAACATCACTGTTCCCATCGCTATTACAGAACCGTACGTGAGATTTTCACCTCATACGGCTCCTCGAGAATCACAAATAAATCTAAGGACCGGATCAGCATTCTTTATCTTGATATGTTCTAGATAGAGTAAAAATCTATTGAAAGGTCCCGAATTAGACCAATGGAATTCTGTCTACTATAATACTAATAAGTACTTCTGAATTGATCTCATCCTTTATTTTATCACTTTATTTAATAATAATTTTATTTTTGAGTAATAATGAAATCCTTAAATAAAATATTCCTTGTGTAAATATAAATCAAATATCCATAGATATTTCAACCCATAGTTTTTGATTACGAAAAAGAATTAGACATTACATTAGTTCATCAATCATGAGAAGAATTCTATCTCTATATATATCTATATATAGATATATAATAGAAAAAATAAAACGATCTCTCTTTTTTTATTTCATTCTTTTTTTTTTTCGTTCCTACTCGTCTTTCTCAAAAGGGTATTGAAAAAAAGTAAAGGATTATTTCGTTCCTAAGAGTTATTTCTTTAATTGGTGGATAGGGGCATACTCTGGATCGGAATCGTAGGGAGTACTACCTGATCATTTCTACCAACTTAAAGCCCCAATTAGTATTCCTTTTATGCAAAAATGTCCCTTTGGATAATTTACATAATCTCTATTACTAATCCTTTGTGTAATTTTGGTGTTTCTAACCATCCACTTATTTTTGCGGAATCACCCGTTATGGTAATACATGTATGTAAATACATACAAAGGATAGTGAGAACTCCATACAGCTGATCTTTTGCACCCGCTTCAAGCTATGATATGATGTCCAATCAACCAATCTTGGGGTAAACAGTCTCTACTGCTTATATTTACTTTTGCTTAATCCTGGTACATAGGAGGAAATGAGACTCGATCTTTTTACTGCAAACTTCTAAGCTGTTTTCTTTCACTCATATAACTATCTGATTTAGTTCGTCAACCAAAATGATAAAAAAATAAATGAGGATATCTATTCAAACCTTTCCTAGAAATAAAGTCAAAAGAAATAGGAAAAGTTTATGTCTCAACGAATCGCACGTAGAGATATTGATAATACACATAGAGTTAATGGTATTTCATAACTAATGGATTGAGCAGCAGCTCGTAAACCACCCAAAAAAGAATATTTATTATTTGATCCATATCCTGACATAAGTAATCCAATGGGAGCAATACTTGAAATAGCGATCCATAAAAAAACACCAATATTGAGATCGGCTAGCACAAAGTGATAGCCAAAAGGAATTACCAAATAACTTAGTAGAATTGATATGACCGCTATGGATGGTCCGATACTGAATAAACTGGTCTCTCCTCTAGATGGAATAATATTTTCTTTTAAAAGTAGTTTTGTCCCATCTGCTAGTGCTTGGAGAATTCCAAAAGGGCCGGCGTATTCAGGTCCAATACGTTGTTGTATCCCTGCGGATATTTCTCTTTCTAACCATACAATTACTAGTACACTTATTGTAATTCCCAATACAAGAGTCAAGATAGGGATAAGCATCCATATAATCCCATAGACTTCCTTTAAGGATTCCAATTTTGAAAACGAATTGATATCTTGTACTTCTGTTGTATCAATTATCATTTCAACGATCAACTTCTCCCATAATGATATCTATACTACCTAGTATCGTCATAATATCAGCCAATTTCATTCTTTTAACTAACTGAGGAAGAATTTGCAAATTGATAAAACCAGGTGGTCGGATTTTCCATCTCCAAGGAAAAACACTTTGATCTCCTATCAAAAAAATTCCCAACTCTCCCTTTGGTGCTTCGACTCTCACATAAAGTTCCTGTTTCGGTAATTCAAAAGTGGGCGAGGGTTTTTTACTAATGAATCTATATTCAAAATCATTCCATTCTGGATCGCTTACTCTATCAAAGCATCGGATTTCTAAATTCTCATAGGGCCCCCCTGGAATTCCTTCCAGAGCTTGTTGAATAATTTTTATAGATTCCGTCATTTCATTGATTCGTACTAAATAACGAGCTAATGAATCTCCTTCTTTTTGCCATTTAATTTCCCAATCAAATTCATCATAACACTCATAATTATCAATTTTACGAAGATCCCATTGTATTCCGGAAGCTCGTAGCATTGGTCCTGATAAACCCCAATTTATTGCTTCCTCTCCATTAATAATGCCCACTCCCTCAATTCGTTCTAAAAAAATAGGATTTCGTGTAATAAGTTTTTGATATTCAGAAATCCCTGTTAAAAAATAATCACAGAAATCCAAACATTTATCTATCCAGCCATGAGGTAGATCAACAGCCACTCCTCCGATACGAAAATAATTATGCATCATTCTCATACCAGTGGCAGCTTCGAATAAATCATATACTAATTCTCTTTCTTTAAAAATATAGAAGAAAGGGGTTTGTGCACCAATATCTGCCATAAAGGGACCAAGCCATAATAAATGAGAAGCTATACGACTCAACTCCAACATAATTACTCTGATATAGCTGGCTCTCTTTGGTACTTGAATATTTACTAATTGTTCTGGTGCATTTACGGTTATTGCTTCTGTGAACATAGTAGCTAAATAATCCCAACGTGTTACATAAGGCAGATACTGTATAATTGTTCGGTTTTCCGCAATTTTTTCCATCCCTCTGTGTAAATAACCCAATATTGGTTCACAGTCAATAACATCTTCACCATCTAGAGTAATGATGAGCCGAAGAACCCCATGCATGGATGGGTGGTGAGGACCCATATTTATTATCATGAGGTCTTTTCTGGTAGCTGGTACATTCATAGGTTTTTCCCCGATTCATTCTTCCATGAATTACTGAAAACAAAAATAAATTTATCCAAATTCAAGACATAAGAAATCAAATAATTAAGGTTCTTCAAATTAGTGAGTTTTTAGTTCCCGAATATCCAACCGACCAATTAATTCTTTATAACGTACTCTATTTTTCTTTGACAAATAAGCCAGTAATCGTTGACGTTTTCCCAGAATTTTACGTAGACCTCGCTGAGATAAATAGTCTTTTCTGTGCAATTCTAAATGTGAAGTAAGTCTTCGTATCTTATTGGTGAAACTAAAAACTTGAAATTCAACAGACCCCTGTTCTTTTTCTTCTTGCAAAAAAACCGAACTGAATGCATTTTTTACCATAAAACTCAAAATTTTCTCCCTTTTTATTTTCTTGTTTAAAGATCTAAATTTTACCGATCAGAAATAAAAAAAATTATAATAATGCCAACCCCTTTAATCGGGTATACTTAATTAAATTATGGACTCCTAATTTTATCAAATCATTTTTTTATCAAATAAAATGAGTCAATGATCAATCTAATTTTCAATTTAAGTCGTATAGAAATATAAAAGAAAAGGACAGCACTTATAAAAGATAATAAGTTTTAGAGCTAACAAATTAAAATAATTAAAATAAAAAGATTTCGTTGAGTTATTTATAGATCTAATTGATACGTCAACGTTATTAAATTAGTATCATGTATAATGTAAGATATGTGTAATCGATCACCCTCTTTCATTGTGGATACATATGTATCCTTACCATATTGAAATGGCTGCCGTTAGTGGTATCAAACCAATAACGATTCATACAAGCTAAATCTTCTAATTGATAGGTTGGCCAAAGAAATAATTTTATTAATCTATTTTTCTCTATCTCAAGAGTTGTGCTTTTATCCAAAAATTGATCGCAGTTTTTTACGTTTTTCCCATCGCAAAATACTCGATTTCTATCGCGACCGTTCCCATTTCGGGAATCCAAACAAATTCGAATTCTAAACTCTCTACGACGTCTAAGTGATAAAATATTTTCAGGAACGGGCAAAACATAATGATTTTTGTTTTGATTTTCAGTTATTTTTTGATGTCTTGCAATGGATTTATTAATATATATTTTTTCTTGGTTTTCTTGATTAGTTTTGTCCTTACTCTTATGAACGAATGAAATACTTATGATTTGATACATAAGAAATTTTCCATCCTTCGGAACAGACAGACGCACCGGTTCAATAATAAATATACTCTTTCTCATTAATTCTGTAAGAGTTAAATCTTTCTGAATCAGCATTATATCCAGACTCATTTCTCCTCGTTGAATAGAGGATAGAGCAATTTCTCTTGGGTTTATCAATCTAAGCAGGAAACAATATACCTTGATATTATTGAGCATTCTTTGATTTAAAGAATCATCCCATCTCAATTGAAAAAGCAAATATTTTTTTAGAAATAAATGGAATTCTGCTTCTGTATTGCTTTGGTATTCTTTTTTCTTTCTACGTTTTTTTATGTCTGATCCCACCCCATAATCTGCTTCAAGATCTTTTTCTTGAACGGATCCTTGATTCCTTCGGTTTTGTGCATCTGATCTAGGATTCCCTCGAGTTGGAGATTCTTTTTCTTTTTTCTTTCTATTTTCTAATTCAAGATAGTTTGTTTTATTCGATGAAAGATCCTTTTTTGGATTTTCATTGATATTTTTAGTTGCACTAATAGTTACATCTCCATTAAAATTTAAAAGAAGTAATTTTATGGGTATGAACCAGGGTTTCATTTTATATGAATTATAAAGGAGTGTAAATTCTGGGAAGAACCACAGTTTAAGATTAGATATGGGACGATTTCGTATTTGTTCATTCATTCCCATCCAATCAAACCTTTTTTTATTGGAAGGCTTTATTTGTTGATGAATCGTCAGACCTTTCTTCTCTATTTTTTTGCCATTAATAGTCTTAGTCTTTTTATGACTGTTGGTATTGATCCAGGTCTCAATATCGACCGTATTTCTAAGACAAAAATGGATTATTTTCCAATCCCCATATTTTATATCCGGATTTTGATCCATATCCACAATACCATTTTTTCCTAGATAATTATTGCTAAGAATATCTCCCATTCCATCAAATAATTTGTATTTCCTTGTGTTGTAATTAGAAGAAATCCCTTGGTGATTGTTTACTTGTAATGGTGATACATAAATAGATGAGTTCTTCGTATCTTCATAAGATATAGATTTATATGATAAAAGATCATATCCATAGTTTTTTTTATTTGGTAATTTATAAAAATTTTCTTTTTTATAATAAATTACTTGGTCTTTTTCATAAGAATCCCCTTTGTTTAAATCTTTATTTTGGACCATCCAACCTTGATTAACTTTATTTCGCCATTTTCCTGGTACTAATTTAGACCATCTAATCTTAGATAAATTATATTGATAATGACCCCTTAACCCTGTTTTCCATTGATTTATTCCAAAATTTTGAATTTTTTTATTTTGGAATTCGGAATGCAATATTCCTTGGGCTCCAAAATAATCTTTTATTTCATTTGTAAGAAAAAGGGATGTTCCATTATATTGAAGGACAAATCGTAACTTATCCAAGTTCTTAACTTGGATTTGTGATAATTTGTAACAGACATATGCTTGTGACAAAGAGGATAAGTTCTGTGAATTCTTACTAAGATTAGAAAGGGACTTTCTAAAGTTAATTGTATTTTGATTTGTTTTATCAATATCTTCTTGATTGGTTTTAATATTGGAAATGTATTTACTCATATATATATATTTTGATTCAAGAAAAAGTGGTGTATTGATCTGAAGAATATTAATAATAAATAAGAAGATATATATATATATCCTTTCAAAGAAAAATTTTATAAAAAAAATGGATTTACGGATTAATCGAATATTTCTTCTTTTAAACACTGGCCCACAAATTTTTGGAGATTCAAATCTTTCAGCATCATTACTTTTTTTGTTTTTCTTGTCTTTTAGAATTTTTCCTATTTGAGTTCTGATTCGATTTGTTCTATCAGTTAGATCTTTTATTTTTTTTTCGGTAAGTGAATAAAATGTCCAATCGAGAGATTTAATTTGATTGGACGATTCATCAACAATACTATTACTCATTCTCGAATCTTTTTCTTTTTTAGTTTTATTCGATCCAGAGACTTCTTTCAACCCCAAAAATCGAGTTGGATTTATTTTTAATAGTTCTTTAATTATTCTTTGTATAAAGATAATGTTTTTTATAATCCATGTCTTTATTTCTTTTGAGATTATTAGAACGAAGTTTGTTCTTTCTATTAGAATTAGAAAACAATTAGTTTTCCATTTCAGAATTTTTTTTCTTAGTTTTTTAAAAATAGAGTCAAAAAATAAAGATCTTTTTCGTGGAGAACCAAAAGGTAGTTCAGCTTCCATTCCCAAAACTGTTAAAAAACAAAAATCATCGTTTTTTTTATCTTTTTTTTTTATTAGGTCTCTATAAGGGGGGGCTAGTTTAGATCTGTGCCAAGGTTTCAAATGGAAAGGAAATAATATTTTTATTTGAATACCATCTATTAACCAGTTTTTTGGAAATTCTGTTTCCGATAATTGAACACCATTATAGGTGCATTTAACATGCATTTCCCTCTTCCAACCCTTTAAATCCTCGGACCACTCGGGAAATTGAAATAATAGCATACGACCCATATTTTTAGCTATTATCAATGATGGTAATATAATATATCTTCTAAGAATTGATTGTGTTACTAAGATTGAACCTCTTA